ATGCCATTTTAAAATTGGTTTATTCTGCAGCAGCAAATGCTAATCACAATAAGGGTTTGAACGAAACAAGTTTAATCATTAGTAAAGCCGAAGTCAACGAGGGCACAACTGTGAAAAAATTAAAGCCCCGGGCTCGAGGACGGGGTTATCCTATAAAAAGATCCACTTGTCATATAACTATTGTATTGAAAGATATATCTTTAGATGAAGAGGAAGAAATAGATAAAAGGAAATTCTATAAATTAGAGCTGAGGAATACTTAAAGGAAGAATATTTTATATTATAAAAAATACAAATACGCTATATTATGTTATGCTTAAAAAAAATCGAATGAATAAAAAAAAAATACAAACGGATGTCACGTTTCACGATATATATAGTAGTGGGGGATTATGGGACAAAAAATAAATCCACTTGGTTTCAGACTTGGTGCAACCCAAGGTCATCATTCTCTTTGGTTTGCACAACCAAAAAATTATTCAAAGGATCTACAAGAAGATCAAAAAATACGAGATTGTATCAAAAATTATGTGCAAAATAATATGAAAATATCCTCTAATGTAGAGGGAATTGCACGTATAGAGATTCAAAAAAGAATCGATTTGATTCAGGTCATAATCTATATGGGATTCCCCAAGTTATTAATAGAAGACAGGACTCGAAGAATCGAAGAATTACAGACGCATGTACAAAAAGAACTCAATTGTGTAAACCGAAAACTCAACATTGCTATTACAAGAATTGCAAATCCTTACGGGCACCCCAATATTCTTGCAGAATTTATAGCCGGACAATTAAAGAATAGAGTTTCATTTCGCAAAGCAATGAAAAAAGCTATTGAATTAACTGAACAGGCAGGTACAAAAGGGATTCAAGTACAAATTGCAGGGCGTATCGACGGAAAAGAAATTGCACGTGTTGAATGGATCCGAGAAGGTAGAGTTCCTCTACAAACCATTCGAGCTAAAATTGATTATTGTTCCTATGCAGTTCGAACTATCTATGGGGTATTAGGCATCAAAATTTGGATATTTGTAGACGAGGAATAATAAGAACTTACTTGACTTATATTTAGTTATATCTGGTGATAAAACAAAAAATGGCAAACTCTTTCATTCTTTTTCTGGTAAATAAGAAAAAAAAAAAAAAAGAACAATTCTATAAGGTTGAATAAAAATTCGATTAATCATTTGATATAATTGCTATGCTTAGTGTGTGACTCGTTGGTTTTTTTAGGGTTGGGATTCCAAAAAATGGACAGCCCATAGTACAAACTGATAACTATAGAACTAATAACCAACTCATCACTTCGTGTTATCTGGATAGAAAGAACCAGTCAAGATATGATATATAAGTCATATCATTGTAGCAACTGAAATCTTTTTTACATAAAAAAAAAAAAAATCTGATTATGGGTTGTAAAGCAATATAAAGTATACAGATAAATGGAAGGGTGAGAGAAAGATAGAAAAAGAATATTAATGATATATAATTCCAATATGTAAGGTCTATGAGTCATCTCATATAAAGGGAATGTAATAAAGCATCAATACTGATTGATCCATAATTAGACAAATCCGTGCATAGAACAAAAAATCAAGAGCCCCGAGCCAATAAAGACTGAGAAGGTTGACTCAAGAATAAATTTAATTGGAGGCTCCGTTGTAAAATTCAGACCTAATCATTAATCGAGAAGTGGTGGGAACGACAGAACCTGTGAATGCATAAGATTCTATTGAAAACGAATCCTAATGATTCATTGAGTAGGATGGCGGAACGAACCAGAAACCTATTCATTTATTCTGAGAGGTCATGTCATAGACTAATCTTACAACTGAATGTTGAAAGAGTAAATATTCGCCCGCGAATTTTTTTTTATTTCTAAATTTTAGTCGATTCGAAATAAAAGGAAAAACAAAATAAAGATTCATTATAGCGTTCTACCAAAACGACATTATCTATAAATAGAATACGTGTTAAATTATATATTAAAAGAATACGTGTTAAATTATATATTAAAACACAAAAAATTTCTAATTTATAATCGATTAGATCAAATTTCAAAGAATCCCACGATTCCATATATTATTAACCGTGTATTTTTTTTTGTTTAATTTTTTTTTTATTGTTTAATTCGCGAGGAGCTGGATGAGAAGAAACTCTCGTGTCCGGTTCTGTAGTAGAGATGGATGGAATTGCTAAACAACCATCAACTATAACCCCAAAAGAACCAGATTCCGTAAACAACACAGAGGAAGAATGAAAGGAATATCTTATCGAGGTAATCGTATTTGCTTCGGTAGATATGCTCTTCAAGCGCTTGAACCCGCTTGGATCACATCTAGACAAATAGAAGCAGGGCGGCGAGCAATGACACGAAATGCACGCCGCGGTGGAAAAATATGGGTACGCATATTTCCAGACAAACCTGTTACAGTAAGACCTACAGAAACACGTATGGGTTCGGGGAAAGGATCTCCCGAATATTGGGTAGCTGTCGTTAAACCCGGTAGAATACTTTATGAAATGAGCGGAGTAGCAGAAAATATAGCTAGAAGGGCTATTTCAATAGCGGCATCTAAAATGCCTATACGAACTCAATTCATTCTTTCTGGATAGGAATGTAGAAACAAACGAAAGGGGTTTTGGGGATGAAAAAAAAAAACAATTGCAGGTTTCTTTTTTTGTTTTGAACAAATAATATTTCTTTTTTTTATTTATACCTTTGCATTGAAAAAGAAAAAACCGATAAAAAAATGATATGATTCAACCTCAAACCTATTTGAATGTAGCGGATAACAGCGGGGCCCGAGAATTGATGTGTATTCGAATCATAGGAGCTAGTAATCGACGATATGCTCATATTGGTGACATTATTGTTGCTGTAATCAAGGAAGCAGTACCAAATACACCTCTAGAAAGATCAGAAGTGGTCCGAGCTGTCATTGTACGTACTTGTAAAGAACTCAAACGCGACAACGGTATGATAATACGATATGATGACAACGCTGCGGTTGTTATTGATCAAGAAGGAAATCCAAAAGGAACCCGAATTTTCGGCGCGATCGCCCGGGAATTAAGACAGTTAAATTTCACTAAAATAGTTTCATTAGCACCTGAAGTATTATAGGGGAAGACCTTAATATAGTATTTGAATGAAATTGATTAAATTTATTTAATTAATTAGTAAATTGTTTATCTATCACGTATATATCTTTAATAATTCATAAATATAAAAAAAAAAAAAAGAATTCATAAATATTAAAAAATTAAGAAAAAAAGAAAAAGAGCATGTTGATTATATCAAAATTAGGGGGAAACAAAAATCTTAGTTTATCATGAGTAAAGACACTATTGCTGACATAATAACCTCTATACGAAATGCTGACATGAATAAAAAAAGAACAGTTCGAATACCATCTACTAACATCACTGAAAATATTGTTAAAATCCTTTTACAAGAAGGTTTTATTGAAAACGTGAGAAAACATCAAGAAAGCAATAAATATTTTTTGGTTTTAACCCTACGACATAGAAGAAATAGGAAAGGACCATATAGAACTGTTTTAAATTTAAAACGGATCAGTCGACCCGGTCTACGAATATATTCTAACTATCAACGAATTCCTAGAATTTTAGGCGGAATGGGGGTTGTAATTCTTTCTACTTCTCGAGGTATAATGACAGACCGAAAGGCTCGACTAGAAGGAATCGGCGGAGAAGTTTTGTGTTATATATGGTAATCTTTATAATAGCCGACACGGTCATATTTGTGAAAAAAGAGAAAGGACAAGTTTATAATATTATCCCTCTTACATTAGTTGATACTTCAAAGCGGTTTTACTTGGAATGAAACAACAAAAATGGATTCATGAGGGTTTAATTACCGAACAACTTACCGATGGTATGTATCTTCCGGATTCGTTTAGATAACAAAAAAATTTTTCTGGTTTTTGTTTCGTAAAGGATTTCATGTAGTTTTATACGTATACTACCAGGAAATAGACTAAAAATTGAGGTAAGTCCTTATGATTCAACCAAAGGGCGTATAATTTAGAGACTCCAAAGCAAAGACTTGAATGATTAGGCGGTTTTTTCAATTTCAACATTCTTTCGTGAGGATACAATTCGAAATTAAAAATTTCAAGAAACTTATTTTCTTCCAATAAGTAGATTCGGAATTAAAAAAAGGAATGACAAATATGAAAATAAGGGCCTCCGTTCGTAAAATTTGTGAAAAATGTCGATTGATCCGTAGGCGGGGACGAATTATAGTAATTTGTTCTAACCCGAGACATAAACAAAGACAAGGATAATCTTTCTAAAACAAAAAGACTCTCGAAATCTAAAGGACCCGATGTACAGATGTACAAATAAATAAATAAATAAAATAAGTAAAAAAAAAAAAAAAAAGAATAAGGATCTGTTTTGACATGAAATGGATATATCCATATATCTCTGACTTATATTTATGAGATGATAAAATATGGCAAAACCTATACCAAAAATTGGTTCGCGTAGAAATAGACGTATTGGTTCACGTAAGAATACACGTAGAATCCCCAAGGGAGTTATTCATGTTCAAGCAAGTTTCAACAATACCATTGTGACTGTTACAGATGTACGGGGTCGAGTAATTTCTTGGTCCTCTGCCGGGGCTTGTGGATTCAAGGGTACAAGAAGGGGTACACCATTTGCCGCTCAAACCGCAGCAGGAAATGCTATTCGGACAGTAGTGGATCAAGGTATGCAACGAGCAGAAGTTATGATAAAAGGCCCGGGTCTCGGAAGAGATGCGGCATTAAGAGCTATTCGTAGAAGTGGTATACTATTAAGTTTCATACGGGATGTAACTCCTATGCCACATAATGGCTGTAGGCCTCCTAAAAAAAGACGTGTGTAAAAATAAACATTGAAGAGATTTCAAGAGAAATAAATAATTCAATGATTTGATCAAATAATATACTATGGTTCGAGAGAAAGTAACAGTATCTACTCGG